AACCCGAGCGAACATTCAAATATCTGTCCCACATTCATTCGTGAGGGTACTCCTAAGGGGTTGAAGACCATATCAACTGGTGTTCCATCTTGTAAATAGGGCATATCTTGTCTAGGCAAAATTTTGGAAATAATACCCTTATTTCCATGTCTTCCAGCTACTTTATCACCCACTTTGATTTCACGTTTCTGTGAAATATATACACGAATCATTTCTGGGTTATAATGGAAACTCCCCCCTTTCTGGATCCATCTCACATCAATAACTCGACCCCTTCCGCCTATAGGTAATTTTAGAGAAGTTTCCTTTGCAGTGGCTACCTGAATACCCAGTATGGCTCGTAATAATCTATCCTCTGGGGTATATGACGATTCGTTCGTTGCCTGAGGCGTTAATTTACCTACTAAAATATCACCTGTTTCTACCCAAGATCCCAGCATCACAATTCCATTTCTGTCTAAATTGCGGAGCAAATGAGCCTCTAAATGCGGTATTTCATTAGTAATTCTTTCGAGGCCCTGACTTGTCATATGAGTTTGAATTTCATATTTTCGGATGTGAAAAGAAGTATAAATATCGCTATATACCAAACGCTCACTAATGAGTACCGCATCTTCAAAATTGTAGCCTTCCCATGGCATATAAGCTACTAATACATTTTTTCCCAAAGCGAGTTCTCCACCAACGGTAGCCGCACCTTCTGCTAAAATTTGTCCCTTTTTAATGTATTTACCCCGCTGAACCTGAGGTTTTTGGTGCATACAAGTATTTTTGTTGGAACGTTGATACATAACTAATGGAATATTTATAGTGTTTCCATTACCTGAGAAAACAATTTGGTGAGTATTCGTAGAAATAACTTTTCCCTCGTGTTCGGCTATAATTGAAACCCTCGAATCTAGAGCTGCTTGATGTTCCAGTCCGGTTCCAACAATGCACTTCTCGGACCGAGAAAGCGGAACTGCTTGACGCTGCATATTAGAACTCATTAAAGCCCTATTCGCATCATTATGCTCAATAAAAGGAATGAGGGAGGCTCCAATGGAAAAGTATTGGAAGGGAAAAATGTTTCGAAGATGAACCTGCTCCCATGCAATAGTCAGGAATTCTTGACGGTATCGAGCCGGAACAACCTGTTCTTCCTGAATACCCCGATTCAAGGCCAAAGAATTTCCTGCCGCTATCATATAATATTCATCTTGACTTGGTGATAAATAAACCATCTGTGCCTCTTTTTCTTTTGACCTTTCAGATATTTTATAAAATGGACTCTCTATGGATCCCCAATGATCAATCCTCACATGAATAGCTAAGGATCCGATAAGTCCAACATTGATTCCTTCGGAGGTGTCGATTGAACAAATACGCCCATAGTGACTAGGATGGATATCTCGTATCCGAAAACTCGCAGTTCGCCCTGTCAATCCTCCAGGACCTAAATAACTCAATTTTCGCCCATGAACGATTTGTGTCAATGGATTAGTTCGATCCAAAACTTGAGATAAAGGGTGTAGGCCAAAAAATGATTCATAAGTGGTTGTTAATGAAGTTGAAGTTACCAAATTTGGAGGAATTGGTATCAATTTATGCCTGATTGCTCCAGATATAGTGCCTCGAACCGCATTTTCTAAACGAACAAGAGCCAATCCGAATTGATCCTGCAACAGATCTGCTACAGAACGAATACGTTTATTTTTCAAGTGATTCATATCGTCAAGTGTACCCATTCCAAATTTCATTCCGATCAAATGATCCGCAGCAGCCAATACATCTCGCGGTAACAAAAATGTATTGTTCTGAGGTATATCAAGATTCAATCTCCGGTTGATATTTCGCCGACCAATTCTCCCTAATTCACATCTTTGTTGAAAAAATCTCTTTTGTAATTCCTTACACAAGGACTCAGAAAATACCGGATCCCCACCTACACAAGCAAATTGTTGATAAAACTCCAGAATGGCATTTTCTTTTGACCCGATCTTTTTTTTTTCCTTATCATTCGGGAAAGACAATAAAATTTCAGGATAACAAACATTATCTAGAATTTCTTTTAGATTCAAACCCATAGCTGATGATAGAACTAGAATAGATATTTTTTGTTTCCTACTCACACGGGCCCATATCCTTGCTTTTCTATCAATTTCTAATTCTGATCTTCCTCCCCAATCTGATATTATGGTGCTGGTATAGACAGAAATTCCGTTATGGTCCAATTCTGAACGGTAGTAAATGCCGGGACTTTGCAATATTTGATTAATCACAATTCTGTAAATTCCATTTACTATAAAAGTTCCCAGGGAATTCATTAGAGGAATGTTTCCAATAAATACCGTTTGTTCTTTCATATCTCTATTGGTTTTCCAAATTAATCCCGCAAGTACATATAATTCAGAAGAATAGGTGAGTGATTCATACACAGCATCTCTTTCTTCTATCAAGGGTTCTACCAATTGATATGTTTCCACAAATAATTTAAATTCAATTTCTTGATCTGTATCTTCAATTTTTGGAAACTTATTAAATTCTTCCATTAAGCCCTGATTAATAAACCTACAAAATCCCTCAAATTGAATCTGGCTAAATCCAGGTATTGTGAACATCCCCTCATTTTCATCCCGGAGCATTTTAATCTTAAGTTTCCTGTCTATCGAAGAATCCCATTATTGGCTCATCTTTTCATCGATCCATATGGATCGATCTAGCAATGATGGAATATATATTCTGTTTACTGAATTACATAAAATTTTAGACAACTCCATATCTGATACGTATGAAGGGAGATGAGAATGAGAGGGTGAATGGTGAATAAAATAAAACAAAGAAAATTTTCGGCGCAAAGCAAATTCGATTCTTTTTTGCGAAAAATACAAATGGAAATAAATAGAGAAAATACCTGACTCGGTATCTGTTAACAATTTCTGTTCTGGGGTTTACATATATATATGTAATTGTTGTTATAATTGAAAAAAAAAAAAGATTGATTATTGAATTTGAATTATTATATATATATATAATATGTTTTCATTATTCAAATTTATTCAAATTATTATTCAAATTAAATTCTATTTATTATTTATATTTTATTTACTATTTATATATTTTATTTATTATTATTATTATTTAATATATATTTATTATTATTTAATATTTAAATTTAATTTATTATTATTTTTATTTATTATAAATTATAATAAATTATAATTTATTATATTATATATAATTTATTATATTATATATATATTCTATTATAATTCTATTATATTATTATTATATTATATATATTATATATATTATATATTATATACATTTATATATTATATACATTTATATTTATAATTCTATATATATTTATATTTATAATTCTATATTCTATATATAGAATATAGAATAGATTCTATAAAATAAAATATGGAATAGATTAAATAAAATTATAATATATAGACATAGACTATGTAAGACTATGTAGTAAATCAATTTGATTTTTGTGTTATTAAAAATACAATTGAAAATTTCAAAATCGTTCATTAATTCTTAATAGTATAGTTCATGGTTCAATTTGCCCTGAATTTTTCAGTCATAAATCCATTTTTTCTCTTTTGACTCTTTTTTTTTTTTTGAAAAGAAAGGAAAAGTTTCTAATTCTAAATAGTATAATGAAGATACAATCAATTGAAGAAAATGATCTCAATTAGATCCAAAAGAGGAATTATTCTTTAGAAAAGGATAAGTACAACAGAATTCAGTTTCAAAATAAAATAAGAAAGAAACAAATGGTTGGTTCAGTCAGTAATCCCTCATTAAATTAGGAAAAATTTAGGAATAAAATAAGTATAATATAATTTACAATTTCTATCCATTTTTCTTGTTTTGGCGACATGGCCAAGTGGTAAGGCGGGGGACTGCAAATCCTTTATCCCCAGTTCAAATCTGGGTGTCGCCTGATTAACAAGAAATTCGAGATTTCTTATCCTGCTGATTTAAACCCCAATCGACGAACCCAACAGAAGTAAAGTCCTAGGCCTTGTCAATACTTGATTTTAAGAATGATCTATAGATTCTAGAAAAGCAAAGACTGTAACTTTTTCCTCAAAATATGGATTCTGACTGTAGCCAAAACAAACCGGTACTACTATACTAGGCATAAGATAATAAAATATATACTAGGCATAAGATAATCAAATAAATATTGGGAACTAGTTCTGAGATTCAGAACTACGAGAGTAAGAGATCGGAAATCTTATCTTAGTGGTCAAAGAGTCCAAAAGGACTTTCTATCTTTGCTTCTAGCATGATAGGAAAGACTATAAAATCTTTCTAATTTAATTATTTATATTTACTTTACACTACTAAGGTAGTTAGTGTCTACTCATTCAGTATAGAATTGGATTGGATAGGCTGACGGGAAATCAATTTAGAGGTTGTGTAAAGGAATGAATAAAGAGACTTTGTCTCCAAACTCACAAGAAATTCTTAATTCTCAATCAACCAATCAATATTGATTGATTGATTGGTTGATTGGCCCTTATAGAGATAGAATAAGGATTACATTTTTTCTTTCAGGAGATTCAAAAAATGTAATATCGCATGGCGTTTCCAATTCTTTTACAGAAAGAGAAACTGTAAGGCTTAGAGAAAATATGGAATAGATAGTTATCTACTATGATTAGTGATTAATAATGGGCTAATTCTTTCATTTCATAAAGATAGGAGACAAAATTCACATGGATATAGTAAGTCTCGCTTGGGCTACTTTAATGGTAGTCTTTACATTTTCCCTTTCACTCGTAGTATGGGGGAGGAGTGGACTTTAGAAGTACTATTAATTGAGTAATTGAATTGTATCAATTGTTTAATTGATTGTTATTTTACGAACTGTTAAAAATCAAAAGAAATGCCTCTGTTTTCAAATTCTGCTGCAATACAGTAAAATATAAATAAGAAAATACACTAATGAATAATAACTATTCGAGCAAACAATGAATGATTACCATAGTTGTATTTAGAGACTCAAATCAACGGAATACATATGATAGGATTTTTTTCCAACCAAGTTCTTCCTATTCTATTTTTATTTTTTTGATTTGTTGAACCGGTTCTTTTCTTACCAGTACCAGAATTACAGATATTACAATAAAAAAACAAACAACTTTTCTTTTTTTTCCTTTTTTCTTTACTTTTACACTTTTACTGTTCCAAGAGAAAGTTGTTCTGCTATTACAGTGATACATACTTTCCTTTCTACTGCAAGCTCTTAGTGGTTGTCCAAACAAAACAGTCCTACACATAAAAAATTTTGCTTGCGTTGAGCGATTTACATACATTTAACATTTTAGACTTCTAGAATTTCTATTTATTTAGGTTTAGGCTTTCTCGACTTATCTAATGTCATGTTTAAGCATGACAAATCTACTACCCTTTTTCTAGATCCGAAGAAATTACCATTTTCTAGATCCGAAAAAATTACCATAGAACTTCATGGATCATCTGTTTATAGCTCAATCAATGACTTCTTGGGAATGGTGTTAAAAAGAAAATAAAAAAGATTCCTTGGTTTCGTTTTTTTTTATTTATTTTATTTTGATATATTTGGATATATTTGGATATTTGATATATTTGGATATATTATTTATTTATTTATTATTTTTTATTTATAATTTATATTTATTTATATTATTATTATTTATATTATTATTATTTATATTATTATATATTATTATTATTTATATTATTATTATTTTATTATATATTATTTTATTATAATTATATATAATTATAATAAAATATAATTATATATTATATATTTATATTATAAATAATTATATATTATAGTTAATATATAATAATAGAATTTTATATAATTCTTATATTTTTATATTTTATATAATTCTTATATTCTTATATTATAATTATAATTCTTATATTCTTATATATATTGTAATTATAATATAAATATAATATAAATTATAATATAAAATAATATAAATTAAATATAAATATAATATAAATTATATTATAATATATATTATATATATTATAATATAATATATATTAAATTATAAATTATATATATTAAATTATAAATTATACCCATACTTTTCTTACTATATTGATTGTTTTGATCTATTTCGGGATTCTTAGTTACTAGTTAAAAAAGCCTAGAAATTAGAATAGAACAGTTGACCTTCAATTCATTTTTTTTTTATTCGGATTGATCAAAATTCATACAAATGGTTGTAACGACGAAAAGAAAATAAAAATAAATTTAGAGTGCTATTTTACATATTATTTATATTTATTATATTTACATATTTATTTATTTATACATTATACATAAATAATGTGTACAGACATATTGTATTGGAGATTGATCTATGTTACCAAGCCTATATCTGTATAAATATATAAATATATATAAAATATATATCATAAATACAAATATATATCATAAATATATATAGTTATAATAAATTATAATAAATCAAAATAATATATATATAAAATAATAGATAGTTTACTAATATATAAGATAGTCTACAATATTTTAATATTTTAGATAGTGTGGTAGAAAGAGCTAAATAAATATAAATCTTTCTACCATACTATCTCAGATACTGTCGATTCCAGTCCGATCATTTCATTTAAGACTTTGAGTTTAAATCCTTTTCTTCAATCATTGATAAGAAGTAAAGGTATCAGTCAACTTAATCATTTTGACTGACTGTTTTTACATAGATGATAAGTAAAAAAGCAGTAGGAACTAGAATGAACAGTGCAGTAGCAATAAATGCGAGAATATTTACTTCCATAATCTTATTGTTTTTTTCTTCGCAATAACTCGGGATATAATCCCATAGAGATGAAAAATTTGACTGCTGTAAATAAAATGGGATGAATTGCATCCTAATGATACTGAATTGGAGCAATATTATGAATAGCAATAATAACTCGATCAAATCGACTCATCGTCGAGAATTGAATAGTATAACATAGGAAGATCTTTTATCCATACCAAGTCAAAAATGGGATTCCTGATAATCCCACTGAATTTATCATCCTTTTCCGTTCTTTTCTATAAACGCCCTCTTCTTTCTTTATACAATATCTTTCCTTAGACTTATACAATTAATTATCTGATGAGATATCATATGACCGGTATTCCATTGACTATAGACCCAAATCGTAGAAGTGCAATAGAAAAAATGACGCGTTGAACTCTAAGCTAAGTTTTTTGTGAATCGATACTAGTAAAAGAAGCGGAAATTGCTGTATTTGTCTGATTATAAATGCAAAATGAAAACAAACAAAAAAAGAAATAAAGATCCCTACATAGAATTAGATCTTGCTCCATGCCCCCCTTTTCGAGTCGGGGGGCAATAGGGAGATAAATTGAAAAATCCATCGGATCGTCGGATCCTAGCTCGGGACTGACGGGGCTCGAACCCGCAGCTTCCGCCTTGACAGGGCGGTGCTCTAACCAATTGAACTACAATCCCAGCGGGATGTACAGCATACATATTCTTGTGGTATCATGAGAGCATTCTATTTGCTGTGTTGTAACATAGACACGAATGATATACGGATATCCACATAGAATAGATATGGACTATACTCTATCTAGTGATATAGAAAGAATAACAGGTTTAACTAGTAATCCTGTGATTCTTTTTATTGTCACAAGATTGATTATCAACTTATTGTTACAAGATTTATTATCAACCTTTCAATGAGAAAAAAAAAAATTCAACTCTTTTCTTTATTCTTCCATTTCGGGCATTTCTTGAAAATAAATTGGTTATCTCATACTCAAAAGAAAGCGGCGAATTTTTGGGCCGAGCTGGATTTGAACCAGCGTAGACATATTGTCAACGAATTTACAGTCCGTCCCCATTAACCGCTCGGGCATCGACCCAGCAAGAATCGATATCATATATAATATATATGATACCGATATGAGTTTTTTGATATTTGATAATCCACGATCAGCTTACTTTCGCAGTACCCTACCCCCAGGGGAAGTCGAATCCCCGCTGCCTCCTTGAAAGAGAGATGTCCTGAACCGCTAGACGATAGGGGCATAGGCATACCCGCCCGACCATCACCAGACTATGATCATAGCATAGTATGATCAGTTTTTCGGAATTGTCAATACAATATAAAAAAAATATAAATATAAGTAATGTGATAACATAATAATATGATTAGATCCGAACTTTCCTACTTTCACAATTCTATACAATTCTATATCTATATAATATATATAGTATCCATATAATATATATAGAGTATCCATATAATATATATTATATAGAATTTTTTTTCATGGTTCATACATTCCCATTATCACATTAAATTAATATTAATATATATAAATTCTATATATATATTATACTTATACATTATTTATTACTTATACATTATTTATTTATACATTATTTATTAATTATATATGTATAAGTTGTTATACATTATTACTTATATATTATAATTATATTACATATACATAATTACTTATATATTATAATTATATTACATATACATAATTTATATTACATAACTACAATTTAATATTACATAACTACAATTTAATAATTGTATTTTTCATTATATTTTAATAATTATATTTTTAATAACTATATATTGTTATTATATAAAATAATTTATATAAAATATTAATTTAAATATAAAAATATAAAATAAATATGAATATTAAATAATTAATTTAAATTTTAAATAATATAATAAATAATTTAAATAATAATGATAATTATATTAAATAATAATTATATAATATTATAATTATATAATATATAAAATATATATATATTATATTATATATTAATTATATATTTATATATTAATATTTATATATTAATTATTAATAAAATATAAATTTATAAATTAAAAATATAAATTATTAAATTAATATATAAAATATTATATTAAAATATAAAATATTATATTAAAATATTATATAAAAATATAAAATAAAATATAAATTCAAAAATGTAATTTAAATATTAAATTATTAAATATAAATGAAAATAAATAATAAAAAAAAAATAAAAAATAACGAAGTATAAACCAGAGAAGTATAGTATTTTTTTAGTTTAGTTCAAGTAGTGATTGGTTTAACAGAAAAGGGTACAAGTTTCATTTATTTAATTTATACTAATTGATTTGTTCAGATGAGACATGATTCAATCAAATTTCGTAAATCTATGTCATATTGGTACACGTATCAATCAAGTAAATCTTGTTCTGATGGATCGCGGTAAAATAAAAGCAAATACATACAATACAGAAAGTGACATCGGTCTTGAAACCATTCACTGTATTGGTATTTCTCAAAAAAGGCATTTTACCCTAGACTTTACTTCTAACTTCCTTCATTTTTTTCCTAAGTCAATCCAATATCTTGTTCCTTAATGAGTTCCTATGCATACATGTATCTATGTATGTAATATATGTACATATATACATACAGTAGACTAATAATGAAAAATGAATTGCTAATTCATTTTTTTTTTATTTAAGCCCTTTTAACTCAGTGGTAGAGTAACGCCATGGTAAGGTGTAAGTCATCGGTTCAAATCTGATAAGGGGCTTTTTACACGAAACTCTAGTCGCCAAGAGGAAAATAGGGATCTTGTTGATATTTGTCAAAAAGATAACTGCCATTATAAACCACCATTATAATTATATTTATATTATAATGAGTATTATTGGTTATAGTTTATAAAGTTGTTGAACATTTATTAATTATGTTAATTAATCATTACACTCTTTAGGAGAAGTCGACCTTGTAGTGGTATAGTAATTCTCCTCATATTTCCTTATTCATATTTTTTTTTGATCCTGAGGTACTGTACTCTAGATATCTAATCTTGATTATTAATCACCAAACCAAAGTATTCCTATTTCTCGAGTATTCCAATCAAACCCATCGTTAAAGTAAAAAAAAAAAATAAGTGGACCTGACCCGTTGAATCATGACTATATA